AATGAAGTGCCTGATTAAAGGATTATCTTGATAGGGTAAATAAAGTAAATAAAATTACCTTCATTATATTACATAAGGCAGAATTAAACTGTCTCTTTTAGTATCAAAAACTAACGTGCATCATACACCTTAATGTAAAAAGGTAAGCTAATTAAGCTAATGGGTTCATACCCCATTTATAGAGGTACCAACCCTCTCCTTTTTAATGACCAACAACTCTACAAAACTTCTCTTCCTATCAACATTAATGATAGGAACGATCCTGTCCATTTCATCAAACTCTTGATTCGGAGTTTGAATAGGACTAGAGATCAACTTACTTTCATTTATTCCAATATTAGCAAATAATAAAAATACAATAATAAACGAATCATCAATTAAATATTTTATTGTTCAAGCAATAGCATCAACAATATTATTATTTTCTATTTTATTAATTCAAATAAAATATCCAATAATATGAGAAGAAGAAATAGTTCCCTCAATAATAATCAGATCTAGATTATTATTAAAAATTGGTGCTGCTCCATTCCACTTTTGATTTCCAGAAGTTATAAGAACATCGACATGAATTAATTGTTTAACCTTAATAACATGACAAAAAATCGCTCCAATAATAGTATTATCTTATTGTATTCAATTTAGAACATTTATATTCACAATTGTTATTTTAAGAATCATTATTGGAGCATTAGGAGGTTTAAATCAAACATCATTACGACAAATTTTGGCATATTCATCAATTAGTCATTTAGGATGAATAATTAGATCTTTAATAGTAAGAGAAAATACATGAGAAATATATTTCATTATTTATTCATTATTAAGTTTAATTATTGTTTTTATCTTCAAACAAATAAATCTATTCTTTTTAAATCAAATTTACTCATCGACAAGTATAAAAATCGAAACTAAATTTTTAATATTTCTTTCTTTACTTTCATTAGGTGGATTACCACCATTTCTAGGATTCTTACCAAAATGAATTGTTATACAATCTTTAATTGAAAACAATATAACAGTCATTATAACAATTATAGTCTTATTAACAACAATTACACTATATTACTATATACGAATTAGATTTTCAGCTTTAATTCTATCTTACTCAGAAAACTCATGATCGATAAATAATATACATAATAAATCTAGCATTATTCTATCAACATCTGTAATAATTTCAACTCTAGGACTTATATCAAGATCAATATTAATCTCCTTATTTTAAGGACTTAAGTTAAATAAACTAATAACCTTCAAAGTTATAATTAAAAGATAATCTTTTAGGCCTTAGTAAAGTTATTTACACCTCTAGAATTGCAGTCTAGAATCACAATTGAATATAAGGCCTTATATAACCTTATGGTAAGAGAGAAAAATTCTCATAAATAGATTTACAGTCTATCACCTATAAATTCAGCCATCTTACCGCAAAAATGATTATTCTCAACAAACCATAAGGATATTGGTACCTTATACTTTATATTTGGAGCATGAGCTGGAATAGTAGGAACTTCTATAAGAATAATTATTCGAGCAGAACTAGGTCAACCAGGATCGTTAATTGGAGATGACCAAATCTATAATGTAATTATTACAGCTCACGCATTTGTAATAATTTTCTTTATAGTAATACCTATTATAATTGGAGGATTTGGTAATTGACTTGTACCATTAATAATTGGAGCACCAGATATAGCATTTCCACGAATAAATAATATAAGTTTTTGACTTTTACCACCATCACTAACCCTTTTACTTACTTCATCCATAGTTGATAATGGAGCTGGTACAGGATGAACAGTTTACCCCCCGCTCGCTGGAGCAATTGCACATGGAGGAGCCTCAGTTGATTTAGCCATTTTCTCTCTTCACTTAGCTGGTATTTCATCAATTCTAGGAGCAGTTAATTTTATTACAACAGCAATCAATATACGATCAGAAAGAATAACATTAGACCAAACACCATTATTTGTTTGATCAGTAGCTATTACAGCACTCCTTTTATTATTATCACTTCCTGTACTAGCAGGAGCTATCACAATATTATTAACTGACCGAAACTTAAATACATCATTCTTTGACCCTGCAGGAGGAGGTGATCCAATTCTATATCAACATTTATTTTGATTCTTTGGACATCCAGAAGTTTACATTTTAATTTTACCAGGATTTGGTATTATTTCTCACATTGTATGTCAAGAAAGAGGAAAAATTGAATCATTTGGAACATTAGGAATAATTTATGCAATATTATCAATTGGACTAATAGGATTTATTGTATGAGCACACCATATATTTACAGTAGGAATGGACGTTGATACACGGGCATATTTTACATCAGCAACTATAATTATTGCTGTACCAACTGGAATTAAAGTATTTAGTTGATTAGCCACACTTTATGGAACAAAATTTAAATTTAATCCCCCATTATTATGAGCACTAGGATTTATTTTTTTATTTTCAATTGGTGGTTTGACAGGATTAGTTCTAGCCAACTCATCACTTGATATTGTTTTGCATGACACTTATTATGTTGTAGCCCATTTCCATTACGTTTTATCTATAGGAGCAGTATTCGCAATTATAGGAGGAGTAATTCAATGATACCCTTTATTTACTGGACTAACAATAAATAATACATGATTAAAAATTCAATTTACAATTATATTTATTGGAGTAAATTTAACATTCTTCCCTCAACACTTCTTAGGATTGGCAGGAATACCTCGACGATACTCAGATTATCCTGACGCCTATACGTCATGAAATGTAGTTTCAAGTATTGGATCAACTATTTCAATTGTAGGAATCATTATATTTATTATAATTATATGAGAAAGTATAATTTCTAATCGAACAGTTATATTTAGAAGTAATATAAGAAGATCAACCGAATGACTCCAAAATAATCCACCAGCAGAGCACAGATACTCAGAATTACCATTAATTTCTAGATTCTAATATGGCAGATTAGTGCAGTAGATTTAAGCTCTACATATAAAGGTTTGACCTTTTATTAGAATATTAATGGCAACATGATCAAACTTATCATTACAAGACGGAGCTTCACCACTAATAGAACAATTATCATTCTTTCATGATCATACAATAGTAGTTTTATTACTAATTACAGTAATTGTAGGATATGCACTTAGATATATATTAATTATTTCTTATACAAGACGAAATATACTCCATGGTCATACAATTGAAACTATCTGAACTGCACTACCAGCAATTACCCTAATCTTTATTGCATTACCATCACTACGATTACTTTATTTACTTGACGATTCAGTAGATGCTCTAATCACAATTAAAACAATTGGACGACAATGATACTGAAGTTATGAATATTCAGATTTTGAAAATATTGAATTTGATACTTATATAACTCCAGAAAATGATTTAGAAATCAATGGATTTCGATTACTTGATGTAGATAATCGAACAATTTTACCTATAAATACAGAAGTACGAGTATTAACTAGAGCATCAGACGTATTACATTCATGAGCTGTACCAGCATTAGGAATTAAAATTGATGCAACACCAGGACGATTAAATCAAGGAACATTTACAATAAACCGACCTGGATTATTTTTTGGTCAATGCTCTGAAATCTGCGGGGCAAATCATAGATTTATACCAATTGTCATTGAAAGAACTTCAGTTAATATATTTATTAAATGATTATCTAAAATAATTTAAGGAGTTAGTTAAAAAATAACATTAGAGTGTCAATCTAAAGTAACTAACCTATTAGTACACCTTGATTCATCAGATGACTGAAAGTAAGTAATGGTCTCTTAAACCAAAAAATAGTAAATTAACGATTACTTCTGATGAGGAATAAAATCTAAATCCCTCAAATATCCCCCTTAATATGATTTTCACTATTTATTATATTTTCTCTTGTATTAATTCTATTTAATCAGATAAACTTTTTTTCATTTAAACCAGAAATTATAAAAACAGAAAGAAAAAGAGAAAAAATAAACAAAAACATAAATTGAAAATGATAACAAATTTATTTTCAACATTTGATCCATCAACTAATTTATTTAATTTATCATTAAATTGAACTAGAACAATTCTAGGATTATTATTAATCCCATCTTTGTTTTGATTAACACCATCTCGAATCAATATTATATGAAATAAATTAAATTTAACTCTTCATAATGAATTTAAAACACTACTAGGACCAAAATCATTTAATGGAACAACATTTATTTTTATTTCAATCTTCATTATAATAATATTTAATAATTTCATAGGATTATTTCCTTATATTTTTACTAGAACTAGTCATTTAGCCCTAACATTTGCGATTGCCTTACCAATATGATTAAGATTTATATTATTTGGATGAATTAATCATACTAATCACATATTTACACATCTAGTTCCTCAAGGAACTCCTCCTGCACTTATATCATTTATAGTATTAATTGAAACAATTAGAAATGTAATTCGTCCTGGTACATTAGCAGTACGACTAGCAGCAAATATAATTGCTGGTCATTTATTATTAACTCTACTGGGAAATACAGGACCAACAATAGCAATAAATTTAATTTCTTTATTAATTATTGGACAAATATTATTATTAATTCTTGAATCAGCAGTAGCAATAATTCAAGCATATGTATTTTCTATTTTAAGCACTCTTTATTCTAGTGAAGTATACTAAACATATGTTAACAATACACTCAAACCACCCATTTCACCTTGTAGATTACAGACCTTGACCATTAACAGGAGCAATCGGAGCAATAGTCCTAGTTTCAGGATTAGCTAAATGATTTCACTTATTTAATATCAACCTATTTATAATTGGTATAGGAATTACCTTATTAACAATAATTCAATGATGACGAGATGTAGTTCGAGAAGGAACATATCAAGGATTACACACAGGATTTGTATCAATTGGACTACGATGAGGTATAATTCTATTTATTGCATCCGAAGTATTATTTTTTATATCATTCTTCTGAGCTTTCTTCAGAAGAAGACTTGCACCAACTATTGAATTAGGAATATTATGACCTCCTATAGGAATTCAACCATTTAATCCAATACAAATTCCATTACTTAATACAGCCATTCTTTTGGCGTCAGGAGTAACTGTAACATGAGCCCATCATAGACTTATAGAATCAAATCATTCACAAGCACTTCAAGGGTTATTCTTTACAGTATTATTAGGTATTTACTTTACCATCCTTCAAGCATATGAATATTGAGAAGCACCATTTACCATCGCTGATGCTGTTTATGGATCAACATTTTTTATAGCAACAGGATTTCATGGACTACATGTAATTATTGGAACATTATTTTTATTAACATGTTTAATCCGTCATTCAATAAATCAATTTTCTCCTAATCATCACTTTGGATTTGAAGCAGCTGCCTGATATTGACATTTCGTAGATGTTGTATGATTATTCCTTTATATTTCAATCTATTGATGAGGTAGATAATTGTTTTTCTAGTATAAATAGTACATTTGACTTCCAATCAAAAAGCTTGATTATTAATCAAGAAAAACAATTTTAATTTTATCTATAAGAACATTTATTAGATTTATTTTACCAACAATTGTAATAATTATTGCAACAACTTTATCAAAAAAAATCATTAATGATCGAGAAAAAAGATCACCATTTGAGTGTGGATTTGATCCTAAAAGTTCTGCTCGAATACCTTTCTCATTACGATTCTTCCTAATTGCAGTAATCTTCCTAATTTTTGACGTAGAAATCGCATTAATTTTACCTATTGTAATTATTTTTAAAACTTCAAATATTATAATCTGAACAACAGCAACATTATTCTTTATTATAGTATTATTAGGAGGATTATATCACGAATGAAATCAAGGAGCATTACAATGAGCAGATTAAAGGGTTATAGTTAATTATAACATTTGGGTTGCATTCAAAAAGTATTGATTTTATCAATTAACCTTAATAAATAAGAAGTGAAAAATCACATTCAGTTTCGACCTGAAAAAATGGTAATTATTACCCTTATTTGTTTAATTAATTAATTGAAGCCAAAGTTAGAGGCGTATTACTGTTAATAATATAAATGAACTAAAATGTTCCAATTAAGGAAATGTAAAGACAATATTAAAGCTGCTAACTTTATATATTAGCGGTTAAATTCCGTTAACATTTCTATTTATATAGTTTAAGTAAAACATTACATTTTCACTGTAAAAATAATACTTATGTATTTATAAATATACCTAAAAATAAAATTATTTCCTTAACATCTTCAGTGTCATACTCTAAATATAAGCTATTTAGGTATCATAAATAAAATAATATAATTAAAGTTAATATCCAGAAAATAAAAGTCAAAAGATAAATTTTAAAATTAGAATCGTATCAACTTTGTATATAATTAATTATATATATAAATAAACCATAAATACCTTGACCACCTAGTATTTCACCTCAACCATAATCAAAAGATTTAGATGAATAATAACCAAACTTTAAAGGTAAATAACTAATAAATTTAGTAGAAAGAAAAGGTATAAACCATATAGAACCTGCAAATCTAACAAAAGATAATATATTTAAAGAAAACAAACTTTGAGAAAAGGCCATTTTAGAAATTAAATAACCTAAATAAGAACCTAAAAAAACCACAGTAATAGTTAAAAACTTTAAATAAAAAGGCAAAACAATTATATAAGGAATAGGAAAAATTAACCAAGAAAGCAATCTACCTCCAAAAACAGCAACAAACAATAAAGAAATTATACCAAAAGAAATATAAAATCCCTTATCATCAAAAGAAAAACCAGAATAAAAATTATTATCCCCAGACATTGAATAATAAAATAAACGAAAAGAATAAGAAGCAGTTAAACCAGTAGAAAAAAAATATAAAAAGAAAATTAAACAATTAATTCATCTTAAACAAACTATCTCCAAAATTAAATCCTTTGAATAAAAACCAGCTAAAAAAGGCATTCCACATAAAGATAATCTAGAAACATTAAAACAAACTGAAGTTAAAGGCATAAAATTAACAATTGAACCCATAAAACGAATATCCTGAGAATCCTTTAAATTATGAATTATTGAACCTGCACATATAAATAATAATGCCTTAAATAATGCATGAGCTAACAAATGAAAAAAAGCCAACTTAGGATAACCTATAGCTAAAATTCTTATTATCAACCCAAGTTGGCTTAAAGTAGATAAAGCAATAATCTTTTTTAAGTCATACTCAAAATTAGCCCCAAGACCGGCCATAAATATTGTTATACAACCAATCAATAGTAAAAACCAACCATAATTATATATATTAAGTATAGGACTAAAACGAATTAACAAATAAACACCAGCAGTAACTAATGTAGAAGAATGAACTAATGCAGATACCGGAGTAGGAGCAGCCATAGCCGCTGGAAGTCAAGAAGAAAAAGGAATCTGAGCTCTCTTTGTTATAGAAGCCAAAATAATTAACATAGTAATAATCTTTATTTCAAAAGAATTTGAAATAAAATCATAATAATAAATATAATTTCAACCACCAAAATTTAATATTCAAGCAATAGAAATCAAAATAGCAACATCACCAATTCGATTTGATAAAGCAGTTAATATTCCTGCACTATAAGACTTTACATTCTGATAATAAATAACTAAACAATAAGAAACTAAACCTAAACCATCTCAACCTAATAAAATTCTAATTAAATTAGGACTAATAATTAAAAATCCCATAGAAAGAATAAATATTAAAACAATAATAATAAAACGATTTATATTCCGCTCACCAGATATATAATCCTCTCTATAATAAATAACCAAAGAAGAAATATACATAACAAAAGATATAAAAATTAAAGATATCCAATCTAAAATTAAAGTTATAACAACCATAGAACCATTTAAATTAAAAAGTTCTCATTCAACAAAAACTCTATAATCAATTATTAAATAATAGATACCTAAAATAAAAATTAAAGTTCTAGTAATAAATAAAGAAAAAAAACTCAAAGAACAAATAGAAAATAATTTCACGGCTTAAGATGAAAAATTCATATCATTGATCCCACAAAACAATATTTTATATTAAAATACTTAAGCCAAAACTAAACAAATAAATACTCACCCTTTAAACATAAAATATTTAAAGGTAATCAATGTAAAAATAAAAGATGATATTCACGTAAATAACCCAAAGAACAAGTATACACACCAGCAAAATAGGAACCATGTTGAGAATAAGAATACATATATAAAGTATAAACGGCTCTAAAAAAAGATAAAAAAATTAAAGCCAAAAATCTAAAAGAAGATCAAGACATAATTCTATTTAATAAACTTAATTCACCAACTAAATTTAATGAAGGAGGAGCCGCTATATTTGAAGAACTTAAAAGAAATCATCAAAGAGCCATTCTTGGTATAAGATTAATCATCCCCTTATTGATTAATAATCTTCGTCTTCCTAAACGCTCATAAATAATATTAGACAAACAAAATAAACCAGAAGAACATAGACCATGACCAATTATTAAAGATAAAGAACCCATACAACCTCATCAATTTATAGTTATTAAACCACCAATAACTATTCTTATATGAGCAACAGAAGAATAAGCAATTAAAGATTTTAAATCAACTTGACGAAAACAAATAAAACTAACAATTACTCCACCAGATAAACCTAAAGACAACCAGAAATAATTAAACTTCAAGCCCAAAAAAGAAATAACCTTTATTACACGAAAAATACCATAACCCCCTAATTTCAATAATACACCAGCAAGAATTATTCTACCAGAAATAGGAGCTTCAACATGAGCCTTAGGTAATCATAAATGAAATAAAAACATAGGCATCTTAACCAAAAAAGCCAAAATTATAAAAACATAAAACATAAAATAATAAGAACCAAAATCAAATAATAAAGGAAAATAAAAAGTATTCATATAATCATAAACCTTAAATAAAACCAATAATAAAGGTAAACTACCTAATAAGGTATAAAAAATCAAATAAATTCCAGCCTGTAAACGCTCAGGTTGATAACCCCAACCTAAAATTAGAAGTAAAGTAGGAACCAAACTAGCTTCAAAAAAAATATAAAAAGATAATAATCTTAAACTAGCAAAAGAACAATATAATATAATCATAAGAAACAAAACCATAAAAACAAAATAATTAGAATGATAAGAAGATAAATAAACTGAGCCTCTAGCTGTAATTATTAAAGAACAAATCCAAAATCTTAATAAAATTAAACTAAAAGAAAAATAATCTACCCCAAAATAATATCTAATTATATTTAAATCACAATAAGAATAAACACAAATTATAAATAAGAAACTAGACAAAAACATTAAAGAATGAACCATTCATCAAGAATTATTTAATAAACATAAAGGGATCAAAAAAACAATTATAAATAAATACTTTAACATAAAGACAAACTAAAAGAATTAAAAAAATCATTACCATGAGACCGAATTATAGAAACTAAAATAGATAATCCCAAAGCACCTTCACAAACAGAAAAAACTAAAAAAATAACAGGAAAAAAATAATCGTAATCAAAACCAATAAGAAAAATAACAATTAATATAAATAAAGAAAGAACAATATATTCTAATCTTAATAGAACTATTAATAAATGCTTACGTTTTGAAGAAAAAACATACACACCAGCAAAATAAATTAATAAAGAAGTAAAAATAGAAAATATAAACATTAGTTTTAATAGTTTAAAAAAAACACCGGTCTTGTAAACCGGAAATAAGATTAGCCCCCACTTTTAAAACTTCAGGGGTAGGAAATACTCCTATCCTAGGTCCCCAAAACCTATATTTTAAATAAACTAACCCCTGAAATGATTAAAATAATAATTATATCCCTATCTAATGTAATAAATTTTAATTTTATCAAATTAAACCATCCAATATCAATAATACTTTTTATTATTTTACAAACATTCCTTGTCGGATTAATAAGCGGAACAATAATAGAAAGATTTTGACTATCATATATTCTATTTTTAACCTTTCTTGGAGGTATATTAGTATTATTTATTTATATTACTAGAATTGCATCAAATGAAATATTTCAACCAAAAATAATCATTATAATTTTATCATTTATTTTATGAGCAATTATTATAATAATATTAATCATTATAGACAAAACAATATTTATAGACTTTTTTAAAAATATAGAAACTATTAATATTAATAATTCAATTAACTATCAAGAAATATCATTTTCACTAGAAAAATTATATAATAACCCAACATTTATTATTACCATAATAATAATAATTTATTTATTTCTAGCATTGTTAGCAGTAGTTAAAATTACCAATATTAATCAAGGTCCAATTCGCAAAATGAGATAATTACTAATGAATAAACCAATTCGATTAAGACATCCTTTATTTAAAATTATTAATAATTCTTTGGTTGATTTACCTGCTCCGACAAATATTTCATTTTGATGAAATTTTGGTTCATTATTAGGATTATGTTTAGTAATCCAAATTGTGACAGGATTATTTCTAGCTATACATTATACTTCAAATATTGAAATAGCATTTAGAAGAGTAGTACATATTTGTCGAGATGTAAATAATGGGTGAATTATTCGAACCCTTCATGCCAATGGAGCATCAATATTTTTCATTTGTATTTATCTTCATGTTGGTCGAGGAATCTACTATGGATCATATATATATACTCATACTTGAATAATCGGAACAATTATTCTATTCTTAGTTATAGCAACTGCATTTATAGGTTATGTACTACCATGAGGACAAATATCATTTTGAGGTGCAACAGTAATTACTAATTTATTATCAGCAATTCCATATCTAGGAACAGATTTAGTTCAATGAGTATGAGGTGGATTTGCTGTAGATAATGCTACATTAAATCGATTTTTTACTTTCCATTTTGTATTACCATTTATAATTGCAGCTATAGCTGCAATTCACCTATTTTTTCTTCATCAAACAGGATCTAATAATCCATTAGGACTTGATGGTAATATTGAAAAAATTCCATTTCACCCTTATTTCACTTTTAAGGACTCAATTACTTTTGTTCTAATAACATCTTTATTAATCATATTATGTTTAATTAACCCTTATTTATTAGGAGATCCAGATAATTTTGTACCAGCAAACCCTTTAGTTACACCAGTTCATATTCAACCCGAATGATATTTCCTATTTGCATATGCAATCTTACGATCAATTCCTAATAAACTTGGTGGAGTCATTGCATTATTCTTATCAATTAGAATTTTAATAATTATACCATTCTATAATAAAACACCATTTCGAGGAATTCAATTCTATCCAATTAACCAAATTTTATTCTGAATTATAGTAATCACCGTAATTTTATTAACATGAATTGGAAAACGACCTGTAGAAGAGCCTTATATTATAACAGGACAAATCTTAACAGTTATTTACTTTCTTTATTTTTTAGTTAATGTTCATATTGCAAACATATGAGATAAACTAATTAAATAATAATAATTAGTTAATTAGCTTAGGAAAAGCATATGTTTTGAAAACATAAAACTAGAAGTTTAACTCTTCTATTAACTTTTCTTAAAAAATTTCACTAAATAATCGAGATTAATAAAATCTTAAACCCAATAAAAAAAAATAAAAAATTTAAAGATAATGGTAAAAAACTCTTTCAAGCCAAATATATTAATTTATCATATCGAAAACGGGGTAAAGTACCACGAACTCAAATAAATCCAAAAGATACTAAAGCAAGCTTAATAAAAAATATAAAAGAATAAAAATCACCCCCTAAAAAAATTAAAGTTAAAAGTATTCTTATAAAAATAATTCTTGTATATTCAGCTAAAAAAATTAAAGTAAATCCGCCAGCTCCATACTCAATATTAAACCCAGAAACCAATTCAGATTCACCTTCAGCAAAATCAAAAGGGGTACGATTAGTCTCAGCTAAACAAGAAGCAAAACAAGCTATAGACAAAGGAAAAGAAATAATAATAAATCAACAATAAATTTGATAATTCATAAAATCAAATATATTAAATCTACCAATTAAAATAATTAAAGATAATAAAATTAAAGCTAATCTTACTTCATAAGAAATAGTTTGAGCAACAGAACGTAAAGAACCTAATAAAGAATAATTAGAATTAGATGATCAACCAGCAATTATAACAGTATAAACACCTAATCTTGTACAACATAAAAAAAATAAAAACCCATAAGAAAAAGAACATATATAAGTTAAATAAGGGAAAATAACTCAAATAACCAAAGAAATCATTAAATTAAATACAGGAGAAAAATAATATAACAAATAATTAGATATAATAGGAATTGGTTGCTCCTTACAAATCAATTTAATAGCATCACTAAAAGGCTGAGGAATACCAACAAAACCAACCTTATTTGGGCCCTTACGAATTTGAATATAACCTAATACTTTTCGCTCTAATAAAGTTAAAAAAGCAACACTAATTAAAACACAAATTACTAATAAAAGAAAATTTAGTATAAATATAAATATATCATATAATATCAATACTATTTGTAGAATAAATCTACATTAATGAATTCTAAATTCAACACATTAATCTGTCAAAATAGTAAAATTAACTTAAATCAATTTAATAAAAAATATTTTATTTACATGGTCCTTTCGTACTAATGTAAATATTTTAAACTTAAGATAGAAACCGACCTGGCTCACGCCGGTCTGAACTCAGATCATGTAAGAATTTAAAGGTCGAACAGACCTAATTATTGGGCTCCTGCACCCAAAATTATTCTTAATCCAACATCGAGGTCGCAATCTGCTTTGTCAATATGAGCTCTCAAAAACAATTACGCTGTTATCCCTAAGGTAACTTAATCTTATGATCATAAATTATGGATCAAAATAAACATAAATCAATGATTTTATAATGAAGAGTTTATTTATTCTTCATGTCACCCCAACAAAACATTATCTTTAAATATAAAAAGATTATCTAAAAATTATATAAAAATAAAATGTCAAGCTCTATAGGGTCTTCTCGTCTTTAAGAAAAATTTAAGCCTTTTAACTCAAAAGTTAAATTCTATAATTTAATAAGAGACAGTTAATTTCTCGTCAAGCCATTCATTCCAGCCCCTAATTAAGAGACTAATGATTATGCTACCTTTGCACGGTCAAAATACCGCGGCTCTTTAAAAACTTGTCAGTGAGCAGGCCAGACCTCAAAATATAATCAAGAGGACATGTTTTTGATAAACAGGCGGAAATTAATTTTGCCTAATTCCTTATAATAAATTAAAAATATAAAATATTATAAACAAAACTGATATACTTATTCTATCATTATTACAATAATTTAAAAATTAAATTTATAATCTTAATATAAAACCTAAAAAAATTATAAAATTAAAAACAAAAATAATGAACTAAAACGTAATCTAAAAGATAGCTGGTTTAAAGCTTACTATTAAATTCAAATTAATAAAATTATAGGTTATACTTCAGAGCTTATCCCCTAAAGAATTAATAAGAAAATATTTTTATTTCTATAAGTAAATAAAAACACAAACCTTAAAAAATTAAATTTTTTATTAAGAAACTAGATATATTAGGAAACGATTAATATTTCACTTCTACAATTAACTCAATAATAATTATACCACATTAACTATCAGTTTAATTGTAAATCAACCTAAATCGAGACTAGTAAATAAATACTTTAAATTTAATAGACCCTGATACAAAAGGTACAACAAATTAAATTTACTTCTTAATAATTAAATAATTATTTCATAATCCAATTACATTACTAATTAACTATAATATATAAAATCAATTCTATAAAATATACTAAGACAAAAATAAATAAAATTTCTTTTATTAAAAAATAAAAATAACAAAAAATAATTATAATAAAATAAATAATCAAGATATCCTGAATTGCACAGAACAATTTTCAGTGTAAGTGAAATACTTTACTAATAAGTTATATCTTGAAACTCTTTCTAGATACACTTTCCAGTACATCTACTATGTTACGACTTATCTCATCTAATTTAAATTTTATTATAAATAAAATTAATAAATATTAATAATGAGAGCGACGGGCGATGTGTACACACCTCAGAGCCAATATCAGTTAAACTAAATATGTTAAATTACTATCAAATCCACCTTCATTAATAGTATTTCACTATCAAATCCGTTGTAAACAAAAACCTATTGTAACCCACCTCCTCTTAATTATAAGCTGCACCTTGACCTGAAATATTTTATAATTATAAATCAAGAAAATTATAACTCTAAAAAGATTTTCTGATAACGGAGATATACAAACAAATAAATTAAGTAAAGTTAATCGTGTACTATCAATCACGGGGTAGGTTCCTCTGAATGGAATGAGATACCGCCAAATTCTTTGGGTTTAAAGACCTTAACTAATAATACCCTGGTAAATTAAATTAACACTTAAAATAATAGGGTATCTAATCCTAGTTTATTATTTAAGTTTTACAGATTCATATAAAGAAACACAAAAAAATTTTAAATTTCACCATAAAAATTTTAAATTCATTTCAAAAATATAATTAACTGCCATAACCAATAATATTTACTTGTATCAATCGTATAACCGCGGCTGCTGGCACGAATTAAGCCAATACTAAATCAATTGCTAACTCCAAAATCACTTGATTAATTAAATCAAATTACTGCAAATAGAACATTCAGTCTTACAAAACTTACATATAATTCAAAGAAAAAGCAAACATTTAAGCAAGAATAAAACTTTTTTTAACAAAATAAAACTTTAATAAAAGAACAAAACCAAAGTAAGTAAAAATAATTAAAATAATTAAGAAAAGATATTGAAACCAATCACATAAAAGTAAAAAAAATTTAGAATACTACCCCCTCAACCAACAACAACTTCTCTATTATATATAATAAATATAAGTATGGAACTAATAAATATAAAAATGTGTAATATTATGATTCTATTATTTAATCTTTCTTTTTTTTTTATTTATAAAGAAAGATTAAATAATATAAATCATTTAATTGAAATAATTAGATATTTTAATATAATAAGTAATAATATAAAATTAAATTTGTTTTATTATTAATTAAATATAATAATAATAATAAATTTAACTTTAATATATAATAATAATTATATTATATAATTAATATAAGTAATTATTTTTAAATAATAATAATATTAATTAAATAATTATATTGTTTATATCATATATATATAATATAAAATATTTAATTACATTAAATAAATATTTTATTATATAATAATTTCTTTTGCCTTAAAAAATAGGTCCCTATAATTTTTGATAAATATATAAATTAAAATAATAAAATAATAACTAATAAATAAAATATAATGCTATATTTAATTAGATTTAATATATTAAAATAAATTATTTATATTAATAAAAATAAAAATTATATATTTCCATACCCCAAACAAGAATTTTTAACAAAAATTTTATTAAATGAATGAAAATAATACATTTACTAAATCAAAAAAAAAACTTTCAATTTATATATAAAATA